CTTAAAACTAGTATATTGAAATCCTATGCAATCCTATATCATATGTATATAAAGAGAAATTGGGATTTTCTTTTTTCTCAACTTTTTTTATTCAAAAAAAACTCTCATAAGTCTAGATAAGATCATAAAGATATATCCACGAATCTTGATAGTGGTTGACCCAGGTATAGAAATCCTATTTGAATGTTGGACAATCTACTATCCATCAAGATTCATAGGGGTTGGGCTAAAAAATGGACTCTTTATTCCATTTTTTTTAATTTAATTTTTTAGTTATTAGCGTGGAGGTTACGTTGGGCGGAACTTATGCTTTCGTATCAAAGTCAAAATTCCATTTATTAGATATAGAGGAGGTTGCTAGATGTTATAAAACTTCGGCTCATTCGTTGTTTTAGGCATTTGTTGTTTTAGCCATTCGCTCTTTTGGATGGAATGAAAATAAAAAAAAGGCCGTTAGGCAGAGGAGGTATAGATGAACTTGGATCTTATTATTTACAATATGATGGTTAGTAACAATATGATGGTAACTTTGGGTCTATGTGTGGTAAAAAAAAAAATAAGATGGTTTTGGAATAGTTATATTGCGTTCTTTCTTCAAACCTATCTTCTTTCTAAACTTCTTTCTAAAACCTGTTTTGAGAATATTATTTTAAGTTTCAGTGAGGCTATAAGTTTTGAGGCTATAAATTTTATTTATACTTTCATTTTTAGTGACATTTTTAGTAAAATTGCAAATCGTGATGAAAGCGAGAGTACAAATTTCGCTAAAAATTCCATTTGTGCCTATCTCAGCAAATTTAAGCATCTCTGGCTTGTGTGCGATTTTTGCGACGGAATGAACTTTCACAAATTTTGTAAGGAAAGAATGCATATTTGTGAATATTGTGATTCTTACTTAAAAATGAGTAGTTCGGAGCGCATCAAGCTTTTGCTTGATCCAGATACTTGGAATCCTATGGATCAACAAATGCGTTCGTTAGATCCCATTCAATTTGATCAAATAGATGAATGGCCCCGGTTGCAAGATGTAGAGACCTTCAGTTCAGATCTAGAGACCCTCATTTCAGATCTAGAGACCTTCATTTATACAGATACAGAAGAGATAGCGGAATTCCCTGTGTTGAGGTTTTTATATTCGTCTAGGCGTTCGCAAAGCGAGTACTATGCAAGCCTGATGAGGGCACGTTTGCGTAGAACAAAGCTAGAGGAGGCTAAAAAAAAAAAGAAAGCTAAAAACAATGACCTAGGAGGTCCATCCAATGATGAACCCGTGGTCGTAGACCCAGAAGACGATGAACCAGTGGTCATAAATCCAGAAGACGATGAACCAGTGGTCATAAATCCAGAAGACGATGAACCAGTGGTCGTAGATCCAGAAGACGAAGAACTAGAGATATTCTTCTTTCCAGAAGACGATGAAATAGAGATAAATGATGATCCTTATATAGAAAAAATGAAATGGTGTCAAAAAGAAACGGGATTGACTGAGGCTGTTGAGACAGGAACAGGTCAATTAAACGGCATTCCCATAGCAATTGGTGTCATGGATTTTAGTTTTGTGGGAGGTAGTATGGGATCTGTAGTAGGCGAGAAAATCACTCGTTTGATTGAGTATGCTACCAATACAAATTTACCTCTTATTCTAGTGTGTGCTTCCGGCGGAGCGCGCATGCAAGAAGGAAGTTTGAGCTTGATGCAAATGGCTAAAATATCTTCCGCTTTACATGAGTATCAATTGAATAAAAAGCTATTTTTGATATCGATTCTTACATCTCCCACGACTGGTGGGGTGACAGCTAGCTTTGGTATGTTGGGGGATATCATTATTGCTGAACCTGATGCTTACATTGCATTTGCCGGTAAAAGAGTAATTGAGCAAACATTGAATACGATAGTACCGGAGGGTTCACAAGAAGCCGAATTTTTGTTTGAAAAAGGATTATTGGATCTAATCGTGCCGCGTAATCTTTTAAAAAGCGTTTTAACTGAGTTATTTCATCTCCATGGCTTTTTTCCCTTGAATCCTAAATCAACTAGACTCTTAAGTGAATTAACAGTTAATTAAATAGGTAAAAAAAAGTAACTACAATAATAATGAAATAAAACGAATCTTATCTTCTTACCTATGTCGAGCAAAACAATAAAAAAAGGGGGGTTAGGAAAAATGGAATCTTGTATATTTTTTTATATCTTCATTTCTTCCGAGAATCCCCCCCTTTTTTTATTAAAAATGACTAAAAATTCCTCTTGCTGGATTGCTGGATCCTATTTTCTTTTTCAAATTTTTTTGGGAATCTAGATTTTTGGGAATATAGAATATAAGCTATACACGTAAAAAACTCTTTATTCAAGTTGAATTATTAAAGACTCAATTATTTGAAATTTTGAAAATCAAATTCAAAAACTCAGAAAATTCAAGTTATAAGCCAAGAAGAATAAGATTAAAACAAGGGGATTATCATCCATTTATTTCATGTAGAAAAATGACAAAGTCCATTTAATTTAGGTAGTTTGAAATTCTTTCCGCTATTTTATATATATAGTATTATAGAGAAATTAATAAATTATAATGATTATAAAATATCTTTCTAACAAATATAAGAAGATAAAAAAATTGTTATAACAATATAATAATAAGTTGTAACAATATAATAATATATATAACAATATAATAAAAATCAAAAGTTCTAACAATTTAATAATAATAAATTGAATAATAAATAGGTACAAATATTAAATAATTCGAGGTGCCCATTCTATGACAATTCTCAACAATTTACCCTCTATTTTTGTGCCTTTAGTGGGTTTAGTATTTCCGGCAATTGCAATAGCTTCTTTATTTCTTTATATTCAAAAAAACAAGATTCTTTAGTTTAGATCCGATGGGGAAATTTTTCATTTTTTTTTTTCAAGACTTAGGCGTGGATCATAAGACAGATATCTATCTAGTAAAATAGGGTATAATGGTATAGCGGGTATACCGCGCGGCCTCTCCTTCAAACATAAATAAAAGAATTCTTATACATACAGGTGTAAATATGATATATGAGGAAATGGGCTTATTTGAAATTGAAAATCAATCAAAATTGAGTTCGACAAAAATGCAAAGCCAATGTATCCCTATGTGTTGAGATAGGGAATCTTCTGAGCAGGCTCCTATTCTTAATTTCAATTTGAATTTTATTTTAGATCTAACGAATTCCTCCTAAAACAAAAAATGGACATCCGAATAAATGTAATGCGAGTTGATGAAAGTGATTTCGAAAACAAACAAAATCAAGTCAAATTCAGTTGAGCTAGTCTCCTACTTCCAATAAAATGAAACTGGATCGAGTATGAGTTGGCGATCAAAATATATATGGATAGAACTTATAGTGGGGTCTCGAAAAACAAGTAATATCTGTTGGGCCGTTATACTTTTTTTAGGTTCATTAGGGTTTTTTTTTGTTGGACTTTCCAGTTACCTTGGCAGAAATTTGATATCTTTATTTCCGTCTCAGCAAATCATTTTTTTTCCACAAGGCATCGTGATGTCTTTCTATGGTATCGCCGGTCTATTTATTAGTTCGTATTTATGGTGCACAATTTCGTGGAATATAGGGAGTGGTTATGATCGATTTGATAGAAAAGAAGGAATAGTCTCTCTTTTTCGTTGGGGATTTCCGGGAAAGAATCGTCGCATCTTACTCAGATTCTTTATGAAAGATATTAAGTCTATCAAAATAGAAGTTAAAGAGGGTATTTATCCTCGACGTGTTCTTTATATGGAAATTAAAGGTCAGGGAGCCTTTCCTTTGACTAGGACCAATGAAAATTTGACTCCACGAGAAATTGAGAAAAAGGCGGCGGAATTGGCCTATTTCTTGCATGTACCAATTGAAGTATTTTGAAATGAACTCAAGAATAAACATTTTTTTAGCAGGAAGGAAAAAATAAATCTTTTTTCTATAGGCCTAACTTAATTGAAATTTCTTCAGACTATTCTATTGTATTGATGAAAAAAAATCTTCTATTTATTCTAATTATTATTTATTTGTTTTATTATTTATTCTAATTATGTATTACATAATCTAATCATGTATTATATGATATAGTAAATAATAGAGTATATACTAAATAAGTATATAATAAATAATTTTATACTAAATAATAGAGTAAAACGAAACTTTTTTATTCGCAATTTTTTTATGCGTATGAAATTAATTCAGTAACAAAATAAGTAAGAAATCGAAACAATAAATAGACCCATCTACGAGATCAAAACAAGGCATTTCGAGCTAAGATATAGACTCAAGAAATTCTATCTTTTTCAATATTGAATTCAATATTGATACGATAGATCCTATCTTGGAAATTCTCTTTCTTTTGTCAATCCACCTTTCTTTTTTTGCCCTTAACTTACCACTCGTTTTTGATCATGACATAATAATATTCTTCAGAAATTTGTCTCCAATTTTTCTGGTAACTGCATGGGGTCGACCAATTTCTTATATATATATTAGTGGTATATATTCTATTGGATTTGCTAGTTTGATATAACAGAATTATTTCATCTAGAAATCTGAATTTGAAATGACTTTTTTGAACATTCTTCAAAACAAAAAGAGGGAATTATTTTGAATTTGAATAATTGAGAGATCTGAAAACAAGATTTTTTCTTCATTCGTATACTCTTTCTTAAATTTCTTAACTTCGTTCTGAATTATTTCTAAGTTCAGGATCGAACTAATGATTTACAAATTCAAAATAAAGAATCAATTTATAGGTTCCAGGCCATGCCGTGAACTTCTGGAAATAGTCGATCATATAATATAGAGTCGACCAATGAGGTGGGTTCATTAACAATTCACAGACGACAAAATGAAAAAAAAAAAAGCATTCATCTCCGTTCTATATCTTACATCTATAGTCTTGTTACCCTGGTGGATCTCTTTTTCATTTAATAAAAGTGTGGAATCTTGGGTTATTAATTGGGGGAATACTAGTAAATCTGAAATTTTTTTAAATACTATTCAAGAAAAGAGTATTATAGAAAAATTCATAGAATTAGAGGAACTTTTCTTGTTGGACGAAATGATAAAGGAATATCCGGAACCACATCGACAAAAGTTTATTATCACAATCCACAAAGAAACGATCCAATTGATCAAGATGTACAATGAAGAGCGTATCCATATGTTTTTGCACTTCTCGACAAATATAATCTGTTTCATTATTCTAAGCGGTTATTATATTCTAGGTAATGAAGAACTTCTTATTCTTAATTCTTGGGTTCAAGAATTTCTATATAACTTAAGTGACACAATAAAAGCTTTTTTTATTCTTTTAGTAACTGATTTTTGTATAGGATTCCATTCACCTCGCGTTTGGGAACTCATGATTGGATCTGTCTACAAGGATTTCGGATTTGCTCATAACGATCTAATTATATCCAGTCTTATTTGCACTTTTCCAGTCATTCTGGATACTATTTTTAAATATTCGATCTTTTGTTATTTAAATCGTGTATCTCCGTCACTTGTAGTGATTTATCATTCAATGAATGACTAAAAAAGAATTTACCTATCCAATTCGAATCTTTGTTATTTTTCCCATAAGCAAAACATTCAAAATCTTATTTATATATACACTTTTTTGCTATACATGGAACCGTCTAAGCAATTGGGATTCCTCCTCTACTTTACTGAAAGATTTTTCAGTAAAAAAGCAGCATCGTGGGTATGAAACTAGAACTAGACTAGCGACCTACCTAATTTTATTGTAGAAATTTTTTAGATCAACGACTGTACCATGCAAACTAGAAAGAGCCTTTCTTGGATAAAAGAAGAGATTACTCGCTCCATTTCTGTATCGCTCATCATATATATAATGACTCAGGTATCCATTTCAAATGCATATCCTATTTTTGCGCAGCAGGGTTATGAAAATCCACGTGAGGCAACAGGACGTATTGTATGCGCCAATTGTCATTTAGCTAATAAGCCTGTGGATATTGAGGTTCCGCAAGCGGTACTTCCTGATACTGTATTTGAAGCAGTTGTTCGAATTCCTTATGATATGCAACTGAAACAAGTTCTTGCTAATGGGAAAAAGGGAGCTTTGAATGTGGGGGCTGTTCTTATTTTACCCGAGGGGTTTGAATTAGCCCCCCCCGATCGTATTTTGCCAGAGATGAAAGAAAAGATAGGCAATCTGTCTTTTCAGAGCTATCGCCCCAATAAAAAAAATATTCTTGTGATAGGCCCTGTTCCTGGTCAGAAATATACTGAAATTACCTTTCCTATTCTTTCTCCGGACCCCGCTACTAAAAAAGATGTTCACTTCTTAAAATATCCCATATATGTAGGTGGAAACAGGGGAAGGGGACAAATTTATCCCGACGGGAGCAAGAGTAACAATACGGTTTATAATGCAACAGCAGCGGGTATAGTAAGCAAAATCATACGAAAAGAAAAAGGGGGGTACGAAATAACCATAACAGATGCGTCAGAGGGGCGTCAAGTGATTGATATTATACCTCCCGGACCGGAGCTTCTTGTTTCAGAAGGCGAATCCATCAAACTTGATCAACCATTAACGAGTAATCCTAATGTGGGGGGATTTGGTCAGGGTGATGCGGAAATAGTACTTCAAGACCCATTACGTATCCAAGGCCTTTTGTTCTTCTTGACATCTGTTATTTTAGCACAAATTTTTTTAGTTCTTAAAAAGAAACAGTTTGAGAAAGTTCAATTGTCCGAAATGAATTTTTAGATCGGCGGATTTCTCAAGTTCTTAAAAAGAACAAAATTTTTGTTGGCAATTCAATTATGTATGGTATGATAAAAAAAATTGTGAAAATCTTTTTTCTTTCTAGTCTTTATTTTTACCAGATTTTTAGCATTACTTATACTTCATTTCTAGTCATACTATGTATAGTATTGGTAAGATATAGTATTGGTAAGAAGACTATTTCATATCCGCTTTTTTGAAATCTAAATTCGAGGTATGTGATTAGGTCACTATTGTCCGATTTAATTGTCACAAAATGTATCAATAGCTTTACCTTTTTTGATTTGAATAGAATCTTTTCGAATCGAATCTTTTCGAATAGAATCTTTTCGAATCGAATCTTATAGAATGTGATTCGAAGCATAAGATAAGTAAACGAAGAGGCAAAAAATAAAATAAATCAAATGGGGGGAGATATTACTCTATTTTTCTTCCTAATCTTTTTACTAGGCTAGTTTTCGACACAAAAAAAAGGATCTGGAAAATTCCTTTTTTTTGTGTTGAAAGAATAATGATTCTTGATCCCATTCGTTGTTAATTAAAGATTAATTCTTATTCGGTTCTGAATTTCTATTTGGCTGGGGTTATCATAACTGACTTTTTTATTTTATACGTTTATACGTATAAATACAATTTTTGACGTTTATACTAAATAAATAGATTAAATAAACAAAAAAAAGAGCCATTTTTGGAGCAATTCGAACTTTTTCAATCAATTTCGAAAAAAAA